AATTGGATTTTGCATCCATTAAGGTAATAAAAATGGAGATACAAAATGAAGAGCTGTTCGCTATTTCAAAATAAGAAAAGTAAGAGTAAAAGAGTAATGAAGTAAAGAGTGAATTATTCTAAATTGCCCTGCATTTTATAGTCTGTGACCGGGGCCGGGAATCTTTTCACTTTTCTATAGATATATAGAAAAGTGAAAAGAGAAGGTAAGTTTTTTAGCGACGCGTGTTTTGAGATAAAATAAATCGAAGAAAAGAATAGAAACAGGATCCAATAAAAAAGAGGAATTCTTTTTTGGAAAAGGATAAGTACAATGGGATTCAAGATCCAAAAATAAAAGAAATTAAGAAAGTAAAAAATTCAAATCAAAACAAAATGAGGAGAGGAATAGAAAGAGAATAATAAGAAATAGAATATTTAAGTATAAGAATATATATATAAATATAATTTATATAATCTAATTTATATAATTTAGAATTTATTTATCCATTTTGGATGAAATTTGGCGACATGGCCAAGCGGTAAGGCGGGGGACTGCAAATCCTTTATCCCCAGTTCGAATCTGGGTGTCGCCTGATCAACAAAAAAATAATTGGAATTTATTAATCCTGTTGATCGAACTTGGCGAATCCTTGCCCCGCAAAAGCATAGGCAAGGGCTAGGTCTGTCGATACTTGATCCGTAGGCCTATAAAAAAAGACTGTCATCTTTTTTCTCAAAATATGGGTTCTGAGTGTGGCTCAAACAGGTACCAATAAATCTGAAGCAACCCAATCTTATTAATGATTGGGTTGAGCTATTCTGAATTGAATCAAATAAAAGAAATAGTGAGAATTCATCCCGGGCATCAGAACTATGAAAGTAAGAAGTCGGAAATCTTGGTATCCAAAGGTTCCTAAGAGAAACTCCATTTTGGCTATTAAGGTTGAAGAAAGGATTCTAAAAAAGACTATAAAGACTCCCTAATTATTTTACACTAGAACTTTCTTAATATTGAGGTAGTGTCTACTAACTCTGTCTGTGATGAAATTAGATGGGATAGGCTGATGGTAAATTCATTTAATAATTGTGGTTGTGGAAAGAACTGAAGATACTTTGTATTCAGACTCACTAGAGGCTCTGAGTGCTGCTCATAAATTGAATCAGAATGGTTGACTTCTTTTTTTTTCTTATTTTCTTATATCTTCTATTTTATTTCATTATATTTATTCTCTTTTTCTTTTGATTTTTTCTTATTCTATTTTCTTTTTTTCCAATTATTCTTTCTATTTCAATAAAATTCTCTTGAATAAGAAATCTAGGAACTTTTTATGAGTGGATTCATTAAATTGTTTCATAAAGAGCCGTAAGTAAGAATCCTATTTTGACTCTGCACCATTGATTACACTATGATTATGAATCAATAATGGAATAATTCCTTCATTCACAATAGGGGACATCATTCACATGGATATAGTAAGTCTCGCTTGGGCTGCTTTAATGGTAGTGTTTACATTTTCTCTTTCACTTGTAGTATGGGGAAGGAGTGGGCTTTAGAGCTAGGAATATTACTAAATTAGTACTTTACTGAAAAATCTACTTGTATCAATTGTGATCGTTTTGCGAAAGCTTAAAAAAAACTTGACTTGCTTTAGTTTATCTATATCTATAGATTATTTATTAGATCTAATATATTAGTAGTATTAGATTAGTATTAGATTTCTATTTTCTATTTCATCCTCTATTCAATAGTTTTCTTTTTTTATTCTATTTCTTTCTTTTTCTTATTAGAAATTATCTAATTAGATAATATTATGGTATTTATATGGTATATTATTATATATTATTATATATATATATATATAGTATATGCCCGTACTATTCTTCCTACATTAATTCTTTCGAGGGGCCCCCGCCCGGATCCATATCCATAAGAAGAGATATAAAAAATCAGGAATTCATGCAGTTGGGCTTGCAATTCTTTTGGATTGATCGAAATGCATACAAATGGGTGTAGAGAAAAAATAGAAAATTCGAGTGCTATTTCATTTTGATGTACGTCTAATATAGATTCTATTATTACTTAGATATAGATATCTATTGTTAATTTCTCTATATAAGAAAAAGCTTCTTTCTGTATACAATACAACTTTATGTTTTATGTACTAAGAATATGAATGAATATGAAATATTCTACAATACTCAATTGTATAGTGTGGTAGAAAGAGCTATATATAGCTCTTTCTACCACACTATCTCAGATACTTCTGATTCCACATTTCATTTAAGACTTAAATAGAGTTTTTAACCCTTTCATTTCTTCAATCATTTATAAAAATGAATAATTCAAGTTTCATTCAAATTAATCGTTTTGGCTGACTGTTTTGACGTATATGATAAGTAAAAAGGCAGTAGGAACTAAAATGAACAGCGCAGTAGCAATAAACGCAAGAATATTGACTTCCATAATCTCTTTGTTTTCTTCTTTTCTTTCACAATAATTTGGGATCTAATCCCATAGAGATGATAAAGTGGACTCCTATCAATTCAAAGGTATGAATTGCATCTTGATGATACTAATAATATTATGAATAACAATATCAAATCGATTTATCGTCGCGAATTGAATAGTATAACATAGGAAGATCTTTTATCCATATTCAATCTAAATTAAATAGAAATAAAGAAAAATAGGATTCTTTCTTGTTATTGGATCAGAAATCCCATTTCATTTTCCCGCTTTTCCACTTTTACTTTTCTATCACCTATTATTATACACTTATCCAATTCTTATTCGTTTACTTATATTTTACTTTTATATAAGAATATCTAAAATATACATAAAATGATGAGGTATCATATGTCCAATATTCTATAGGTCATACACAATATGCAAATACAAAAAATAAACAGTAGTAGAAATGAGATGGAAAAAAGAAAAGGGCGGACGGATGAAGTATCAAAAATAGAATATTCCAACAGATTCCTACAAAAAGGGGCGTTGCTTGGTTGGTATTTTATTAGTATCCTCCTTCTTTACTTCTTGGATTGAAACTAGAACACATACATAAAAAATGCAATGTGCAATTTGGATGAGAATAATATAGATTGTTTCCAATCAGTCATTGCAGATACACAAACAAAGTTTGTTCCGAACTAAAGAAGGTGTGGTTTCATCTGAACCCGAAAGAAAAGTACTCTGTCGAGATAATTATATGAAGTTTATTGTTTATCGTACAATAAACGAAGACAATTTGTGTCTGTATTCTCGGTCAAAATATGGTTATTCATGCGAAACGAAAACAAAAGAAATAAGGATTCCCCCCAGAGATTAGATTAGGTTCCCCGTCTTCCCTTTCACGAAAAAGGGAGAGATGAGTTGATCAATTCATCGGATCGGGACTGACGGGGCTCGAACCCGCAGCTTCCGCCTTGACAGGGCGGTGCTCTGACCGATTGAACTACAATCCCAGCCATATGCATGGCATACATAGTCTTATGATTTCATAAGAACATTCTATTTGTCGTGTTGCAACAGAAAAACGAATTCTCAATTATCTAAATTAGATAGGAATATCCTATTCACATAGATATGGACTTGAGTGAGAGTGGCATAGATTACTAGTAATCTATGGTTATTTTCTTTTATTTACTGTATTGCAAATTAAAAGAAAAAGAATGGATGAGAAAAAATGGACTATTTTTCTTTCTTTTATACGGATCCGGTATTTCTGTTTCTATAGGACAAATTTTTTATATCTTCTTCATGGAGCGACGAATTCTTGGGCCGAGCTGGATTTGAACCAGCGTAGACATCTCGCCAACGAATTTACAGTCCGTCCCCATTAACCGCTCGGGCATCGACCCAGGAAGAATGAATTCTAGGTTTATTGATAATCCATGACCAACTTCCTTTCGTAGTCCACTACCCCCAGGGGAAGTCGAATCCCCGTTGCCTCCTTGAAAGAGAGATGTCCTGAACCACTAGACGATGAGGGCATACCCGCCCCGACTGTCATCATACTATGACAATAGTATGAGTAGTTTTTTGGAATTGTCAATATCTAATATATAATTAAATATATAATTAGAATCAAATGTATGACTAGATCCGAGGAGTCTTTCCTACTTTTATGTTATGATCCCATAGAATTCTTTGGATTTGATGGTTTGTTCATGAATGAGCTATCCCATACTCCCATAAATATTCTATCCTAGAACTATATAGAGAACTCTATATAATAGAAGTATATATTATATATGATTATATAATATATGATTATTATAATATAGATGAAAATAGATATAATATAGATGAAAATAGATTCAAATTCAATAGGAAATTCTATTCCTATTGAAGTAATAGAAATAAATGAAATAAAATCAAACTAAAAATAAAGTAAATAGAAAATAGAAAGTAAATAGAAAGTAATAGTAGTCTAGTAATACTACTAGTAAAAGTAGAAAAAGTATACTATCTAAATAGATAAAGAAAATAGAAATGAAATCTAGAAATAAATAAATCTATAAAGAAACTATAAATAAACTAAAGGTAAAGTCATATTCATATTGCATATTTGAATATAACTAATATTCATATTTGAAAGTATACGTATATTCTAAAAGAATTAGATATAAATATAGAAAGATATAGAAAGAGTAAAGAGAAATTCTATGAAATTAATTAAAGATTAAATTATATCAAAGATTAAAGATAAAGTCTAAATAGTCTGAAATATCTAAATATAATAAATAAGTGTAATAATAAGAAAAGAAAGTAGAATTCTAATTTCGTTAAATAATAGAATATAACGAAAACGAAACAAAGTATAAGATCCCTTCAGCTTAGGGAGTTATTAGTCCCACAGAAAAAAGAGTCAAACTCTCATTGCTTTGTTCAGCATTCAGATAAGTTATGCCTATCGCTTATCGCTATCTCACACTAAGCAAAAAAGGATTTAAACATTTTCTTTTTCTAAGAATTCGGTTCAGGTTACGAATCCCCCATCACATGATTCAAGA